GGATTCATTTTTTCGATTTCCATTGGAAATTAGGAATAGATGGACTTTCTATAGGACCCATTTTATTAACGGGATTTATCACTACTTTAGCTACGTTAGCAGCCTGGCCTCTTACTCGGGATTCTCGCTTATTCCATTTTTTGCTATTAGCAATGTATAGCGCTCAAATAGGGCCATTTTCTTCTCAGGACCTTTTGCTTTTTTTCATCATGTGGGAGTTAGAATTAATTCCGGTTTATCTCCTTCTATCCATGTGGGGAGGAAAGAAACGGATGTACTCGGCAACTAAATTTATTTTGTACACAGCAGGAGGTTCTGTTTTTCTATTAATGGGAGTTATGGGTCTTGGTTTATATGGTTCTAATGAACCAACATTAGATTTTGACACATCAATTAATCGACCGTATCCTGTGGCCTTGGAAATAATATTTTATATTGGATTTTTGATTTCGTTTGCTGTCAAATCGCCGATTCTACCTTTCCATACATGGTTACCCGATACCCACGGCGAAGCTCATTACAGTACTTGTATGCTTTTAGCCGGAATCTTATTAAAAATGGGAGCATATGGATTGATTCGGATTAATATGGAATTATTACCTCATGCTCATTCTATTTTTTCTCCCTGGTTGATGATAATAGGCACAATACAAATAATCTACGCAGCTTTAACTTCTTCCAGCCAACGTAATTTTAAAAAAAGAATAGCCTATTCTTCTGTATCGCATATGGGTTTGATACTTATAGGAATTGGTTCTCTAACCGACGCAGGACTCAATGGAGCCATTTTACAAATAATTTCTCACGGATTTATTGGGGCGGCCTTTTTTTTCTTGGCAGGAACAAGTTATGATAGAATACGTCTTGTTTATCTCGACGAAATGGGCGGTGTAGCTATCCCAATGCCAAAAATATTTACGATGTTTAGTAGCTTTTCTATGGGCTCCCTCGCATTACCAGGTATGAGTGGTTTTGTTGCAGAATTAATCGTATTGTGGGGACTAATTACCAGTCAAAAATATCTTTTCGTGCCAAAAATTATACTGACTTTTGTAATAGCAATTGGAATGATATTAACGCCTATTTTTTCATTATCTATGTTACGCCAGATGTTCTATGGATACAAGTTATTTAATGCCCCTACTTCTTATTTTTTTGATTTTGGCCCGCGCGAGTTGTTTGTTTCAATCGCTATCTTTCTACCCATAATAGGGATTGGAATCTACCCGGATTTTGTTCTGTCACTCTCAGTTGAGAAGGTTGAAGTTCTTTTATCTAGTTTTTTGTAGAGATTTTTCCTAAAGAAAAATTAGATAATTTTTAAAAACTTGTTGTAGAATAGAAAAAAGAATGCTTTTTTTCTATTCTTTTAAATCAAAATGAAAAAAAAAAATGAATTTTCATTTTAACCCGATATGCGCGGTCTTTGCGAGAACCGCGCGAATCACTACACATTGGTACTGGATTCACGCAGTTCGTTACAAAGTTTTTTATAGACAACTCGCGTTAGTTTGTATTCGTAAGAAGCTTCCTTAGCTAGACGTTAATGTAAATGAACCATAACTATGTAGCCCTATTCCTAATAGATTAACTCCAAAATAGCATATCCAAATAAAAAAAAAACCTAGAGCCGCCACCAGTGCGGAATTTTCGCCCGGGAAATTCTTATTTGTTCGAATATGTAAATAAATAGCGAATATCATCCAAGTAATAAAGGCCCAAATTTCTTTTGGGTCCCAATTCCAATATGATCCCCACGCTTCATTCGCCCAGACGGCTCCTGAAATAATACCCGTAGTTAAAAAAAGAAATCCTAGACTAATCACACGATAACTCCAAAAATCCAACTGTTGAATTAATTGGCTCTTGTAATAATTCTTAGACGAAAAAAAAGAAGTATTTCTTAAAATAGTACTTCTGTCATAGCTATATTGGATTTCGTCAAATGAAAATGATTTTAAAAACCGATTACTTTTCTTTCCAAATGTAAAGACTAGAAGTGCAGCGGATAATAATGATCCACACAGAAGAGCGGCATAACTCAATATCATCATACTTACGTGCATTATTAACCACTCAGATTGGAGTGCAGGGACTAATATTGCAGGTTTCTCTATTTCACTTAAAAGATTTGAAGTAGCAAAGCCTTGGGTAAAAATAGTACTCGAGGCGGTTATTGCGCTTAGATTTTTATTTTTTTTGAAATAGGCGACTATATGAATAAGGGAGAAACTCCATGAAAGAAAGATTAATGATTCGTATAAATCACTTAGTGGAAAATGACCGGAATAAATCCAACGAGTCACTAATAATCCTGTTAAACACAAAAAGGTCGGTATCATGCCCTTTTCTGATAACTCATATGGTTTTAGAAGTTCAGTGACTAATAGGTTGATCAACCAAATTAAAATGACAATTGAAACAATTGAAAAGGAAATATGATTTAATATATGCTCTAAGGTTGAAAATATCATAAAAAAAACGAGTAATCCCGTAATTTAAGTATAAGTAATAAATGAAAAGCGGGAATTGAATTCATTTTTCATTATAAGATCTATTGTCTGGTGTTTCGAAGACGGCATGCCGCTACTCGGACTCGAACCGAGATGCTCTAGCACTGCTTCCTAAGAGCAGCGTGTCTACCGATTTCACCATAGCGGCTTGTTCGAACCCATAATAGGCTATTTATATTGAATCGTCAAGATTGACAGTGTCACTTCACTGAAAAAATTTTTGAATAACAATTCAAATTCATAACAATTAGTTCCCATTTAACTTATTTCAGAAATTTAAATTTCAAACATTTTCGCGCGGAATATAAAAGAAACCCTTTTTGGATTTTTCAAAAGTAAGACAAAAAGTAAGACATTGTTTGTATATAATATTCTGAAAGTTTTCGTCTTTTATTGGTTGGGTAAATCTCTGAGAACTCTATAGTCAGTCCTAGAAAGACGAAGTCAGAAAGTTATTCAAGTTGTCAAAATTGAATTGATGAGTTTCTCTCGTTAATTTGAAATAAAGATCTTATTTCTGATCTTCTATCGATATTCTTGAGATATATAAAAGAAAACTATTATTAGCATTTGAATTATAACAAAAAGATCGATGGGGAAAATAAGACTCCCCACCAACAAAATGAAAAATAGAGTCCTAAAAAAGGGTAAAACCTTGGTTTTTCTTATTGTATTTTTTCTTTTAATTTGCGAAATTTTCAAATTCGTACTGTTCCATTTTTACATATGAACATCACAAAACGGAGTCTATTTCATATTGATTAGTTCAAACTAATAACAGAGTTGTAATTGAGAATTTGATAGTAAGATTGAAATGAGCCAATTTTGGCGTCAAATCTATTCCGATTCTTAAAACATTTTAGGATTTATTTGCTTGTCGCATAAAAAAACTTTTTGATTTGCCGGTAGAAAGAGATTTTCCTAATGACAAAGCTTTTAACGCCGATGAATATCCCTTCCTTTTCCAAATATTTTGACGAATACGCTTTTTTGATCTAGAAGTGCGTTTTTTTGGAACTGCCATTTCAAAATGAAGAGGTTACTCATTTTTCTAGTTGGATGTGAAAGACATCTATTGTTCAAAAGAATCCTTAGTTACTATTCATTATCTAGTTATTCTTTTAGTCCTTATCATCACAAATAAATCTAAATATATGAACCTTGTATACAAGATTCCTACAAATTTTTTTTTCAAAAAGGTTTTTTATACTCTAGAGGGCTTCGAAGAACAAATAAGTTGTATGGATTAGTAGTACTTTTTTTGTTTTTTCTCAGATATTTCTATAATCAGCTATGATATATAAATCTAATTTGTGGAACTAAAAAAAAAGAATCTAAAAGACCTATTTCCAGTGCTTTTTGTCATTCGCCACTGCATTTCCATGTAATAAAATCGAAGGAAGTATTTCAAAAGACAACTTTTTTCTAATACCAAATTGAATCTTTCTTCGAGTAACTAGTCCAACGAATTCGTCTAAAAATTTTGAAATTTGAATGAGATTAGTAATTTATCTGTTCTGTTACCGGATACATCTTTTTATCTTTTCTTACTAAAGAAAATTTTCTCAATCAATAAAAAATCAAGTTTCAAATAAACCATTAAGTTTTATCTATAGATTCAGATATTCTAACCGTTTTTAATAACAAAAATATTTTTTTAGAAACAAAAAAAGAATCATAATCAATCTCATAAGGAATTAGTTAATACGAAAAAATAAACTAAAAAAAATGACGAGTTATTAAACCGATGACATTAGTGAATTCCACGATTTATATCAGAATCAAGTACTTTTGAGTGTAATTCCTGATGCTTGCTATACAAAAAATCATTGTTAGAAAAATTTTTTTTTTTTTTTTTGATCTCTTCCTAAATTTGTATATTTTCAAAATACAAATATATTTAAAATAAAGAAGTATTTTTTTTTTTACGGAACTTGGTCATATTATTTGACCACTTCTAACTTCGTGAGTTGAATATTTGAACTATTTCGAAAAACTCAGATACAGAATAAGTACGAATATCAAATGCTAAATTGTTATTTACGTTAATTTTTTTTTAAGTTAGTGCATATTTTGATTTTTTATTGATCCCTTTTGATTTGAAAGGGGTGGGTTCCAGTTAATCGGAAGCAATTAATTCAGACTAAAAAACTTTTTTTTATGGAACAAACATTTCAATATGCATGGATAATACCTTTCCTTCCCCTTTCAGTTCCTATATTAATCGGGGCGGGACTTCTTCTTTTTCCGTCGGCAACAAAAAGTCTTCGTCGTATATGGGCTTTTCAAAGTGTTTTAGTATTAAGTATAGTCATGATTTTTTCGATTAATTTCTCGATTCAGCAACTAAATAGCCGTGCTACCTATCAATATGTCTGGGCTTGGATTCTCAATAACGATTTTTCTTTAGAATTTGGCTACTTAATCGATCCGCTTACTTCTATTATGTCAATATTAATCACTACTGTTGGAATTTTGGTTCTTATTTATAGTGATAATTATATGTTTCATGATTGTGGATATTTGAGATTTTTTGCTTATATGAGTTTTTTCAGTACTGCCATGTTGGGATTAGTTACTAGTTCCAATTTGATACAAATTTATATTTTTTGGGAATTGGTAGGGATGTGTTCCTATCTATTAATAGGATTTTGGTTCACACGTCCTGTTGCAGCAAATGCTTGTCAAAAAGCGTTTGTAACTAATCGTGTTGGGGATTTTGGTTTATTATTGGGAATTTTGGGTTTTTATTGGATAACAGGGAGTTTTGAATTTCGGGATTTATTTCAAATATTTAATAACTTGATTTTTCATAATGAGTTAAATTTTTTATTTGTTACGTGGTGCGCTGTTTTATTGTTTTCTGGTGCCGTTTCGAAATCTGCACAATTCCCCCTTCATGTATGGTTACCGGATGCGATGGAAGGGCCGACTCCTATTTCGGCTCTTATCCATGCTGCTACTATGGTAGCCGCGGGAATTTTCCTGGTGGCTCGACTTTTACCTCTTTTCATTATTATACCTCATATAATGAATTTAATCTCTTTACTAGGGATAATAACACTATTTTTTGGAGCTACTTTAGCTCTTGCTCAAAAAGACATTAAGAGAGGTTTAGCCTATTCCACCATGTCTCAATTGGGTTATATGATGTTAGCTCTAGGTATGGGGTCTTCTCGAAGTGCTTTATTTCATTTGATTACTCATGCTTATTCAAAAGCATTATTGTTTTTGGGATCGGGTTCTGTTATTCATTCCATGCAAACTATTGTTGGTTATTCTCCGACTAAAAGTCAAAATATGGTTTTTATGGGAGGGTTAAAAAAACATGTACCAATTACCAAAAGTGCTTTTTTATTAGGCACACTTTCTCTTTGTGGTATTCCACCTCTTGCTTGTTTTTGGTCCAAAGATGAAATTCTTAATGATAGTTGGTTATATTCCGCAATTTTTGCAATAATAGCTTGGTCTACGGCGGGATTAACCGCATTTTATATGTTTCGGATCTATTTACTTACTTTTGACGGACATTTAAATGCTCATTTTCAAAATTTCAGTGGACAAAAAAAGACTTCCCTCTATTCAATATCTCTATGGGGTAAAGAAGGTTTTAAAGTCAATAACAAAAACTTTCATTTGTTAACTTTATTAATAATAAAGAAAAAAAAAAGTACTTATTTTTTTTCACAGAAGATAGATCGAATTGATCAGAATGAAAGAACTAGAAGCCAACCTTTTCTTACTATTTCGCGTTTTAGCAAGAATAAAACTTTTGCATATCCTTCTGAATCGGATAATACTATATTATTTCCGATCCTTATATTAGTCTTTTTTACTTTGTTTGTTGGATTCATAGGAATTTCTTTTAATGGCGTCGATTTGGCTATTTTATCCAAATGGTTAACCCCCTCTATAAATCTGTTACATCAAAATTCGAATAATTTAAGAGATTGGTCGGAATTTGCGAAAGATGCAGTGTTCTCAGTCAGTCTAGCCTATCTTGGAATAATTATAGCATTTTTTTTATATAAGCCTCCGTATTCCCCTTTTTCAAATTTTGATTTAGTTAATTTATTAATTAAAACAAATCTTAAGAGACTTTTTTCTGACAAGATAAAAAATGGGATATATGCTTGGTCATATAATCGTGATTATATAGACGCTTTTTATGCAACATACTTAACAGGGACGATGCGAAGAGTGTCTGAATTCACTCATTTTTTTGATAGACAAGTAGTTGATGGAATTACGAATGGAGTTGGTCTTTTGAGTTTCTTTGTAGGAGAGACGATCAAATCTATGGGCGGCGGGCGCATTTCTTCGTATCTTTTCTTGTATTCTTCTTACGTCTCAATGTTTTTATTAATTGCCTATTTCTTCTCTAGAAGATAAAATTTTCGCTATTCTATTCTTGAATCTAAACATACGAGGATAGAATAGTGAAAAAAAAAAAATAAAGCGTGAGTATTTCAAAGCTCAATTTCATCAATAAGAATCATTTTGTTATCTTTCTTTGTTCTTTCCTATCAAAAAAATCAGAAAATGTTACAAAATTTATATTAACCGCATTTAATATAAGTTCAAGACACATAAGAGCCCTAACCATATTTCGACTCGTGATCAATCCATATAGACCGACAGAAAATAAATAGGCACTCAAAATAAGTACATGTTCGAGCATCATTAACAAACTCCTTATCAATCTCGATTCATTTCAATATGAACAAAAATTTCACTAATTAGATTAACTCGAACATAGCAAGTAATAAAATAAAGAAATCGATTGGTAATAGATCAAACTAATAAAGTAAAGAATTTTTTTCTACATGAAGTCAAATAGAATAGAAAGGAAATGAATGTGATAGTCCAGAATAGAGTTTGATTTTGATTCCCCCTTCTCAAAAGTGATTATTGACGAGCTACAGCAATTGCGCCTATTAACGCAACTAAAAGAATTATTGAAATGAGTTCAAATGGAAGAAAAAAA